TATTTCATGAATCTAAGTGGAATAAGCAAAGTGGATTCCTTGTTAGTTAGTCGAGTTCCAATGAAAACCACACAATTGAAGGAAATGTCCGAATTTGCTATTTAGAAAATCAATAAACTAAGGTTTTGTCGTTCTAGATATCGGATTCAACGGAAACAATTACAGCAGTAGGGGGGGGGAAATCAAAAAACAAGTCGAGCAAAATTATACAAAGTTATATATAAGTTGCTACCCCCCCTTAGTCTTTCTTTAATTGAATTTCCTTTGATTAGACGGAAGTTACTTAAAAACTTCCGCTTTCTTTAAAAGATTCTGAACAGTTCCTGTGGGTTGAGCACCTTTTTCAAGGAAATATAGAATAAGAGGAACGTTTAAATAAGTTTGATTCTTCATTGGATCATAAAACCCCACTTTTCTAAGATCTTTTCCTTCTCTTCGGCATCGAACATCAATTGCAACGATTCGATAGACGGCTCATTGGGATAAATGTAGATGACCAACACCCCCCCTAGAACCGTATAGGAAGTTTTCTCCTCGTACGGCTCGAGAAAAATGATTTGCTTCGAAGTTTTGTCTATGTATGCAATTCTAATAAATTAAATGACAAATGGGCCTAGAAAATCAATTAGACTCTGATTTCAGTCTTTTTTCCTTCCTGAAAATGAAAAAGAAACCATTCGTACTCATAACTCAAGTTGGATAACTCTCAAATAGCTCAAAGGAAAAATCTTTAGTCACTTTCATTTATTGAGTGGTCTTTAACCCCTTTTGTTTTGTTTGTCTTTTGTCTCGTTTCAAATTCTATTTGGATTCTTTAGTCTGATCCAATTAGTGAGACTATCGAGACAATTAAAAAGGTCTTTCCTTGTTCTTAGATCCTTTATCCTTATTTTAAATCATTGGGTTTAGACATTACTTCGGTGCTTCTTAATCCTTTCAAAGTGGCAGCAACATACCCCTTTTTTGATTTCTTTCTATCAAAGAATCCTACGGACAGTTGATTCACGTGTGATACACTTTGAATCGAAAAAGTTTGCTAAATTCTAACAAGTCTTGCTTTTGAATTGGAAACTTGCTCGAATTGGATCCTTTCGATTTCTATATATGGAAGATACGTTTACGAAGTTGTTCCGATTAATTGGCATTAACCCTAGATCCTTGCCCCCGAGAAATGAATTAATCCTTTCTACTCGAGCTTCATCGTGGACTATTTACAACCCAACAAAAAATCGAGTGTAACAGAACAAACAATGTCGAGCCAAGAGCACTCTCATCCTTAGATAAATCGAAAATGGTGGATGGAAAAATCCACAACGGATCGTGTCCTTCAAGTCGCACGTTGCTTTCTACCACATCGTTTCAAACGAAGTTTTAACATAATATTCCTCTAATTTGGAACCGGTATGGAATTGATTCAATTATGGAATCATGAATAGTCATTGGTTCAGTTGTACATAGACATCATAATCTAGGCTTTTTCTTCTATATATGATAATATGATATGAAACGATTTTTCTGAAAAAGTCTTAGCAAGACAGCATCTTTCACATACATAAATAATATATAGATAATATAGATAATAGCAAGAAATCGAAATATATAAACGAATAACTCTTTTAATCTGCATCTTCAAGTGACTCAACAGGATAGATTAAACGATTTCCTACTTTTTGAGTACCAAATAAAGATTCCACTTACAAGCAATCATTAAAAATATTTAATAAAAATAGTTCTAATTGAAATTGAAAAAGTTTCCTATTTAGACATCATTATTTAATTTGAAGAAAATTGGACAATAAGCATGACGTTTGATCTTCATAGGAAGATAAGTCTTTCTTTTTGAATTGACTCATCACTTTTAAATAGATAAAAGAAAAACGAAATCCAATTTTTTTTCATGAGATGGATAAAAAAATGATCTAAGTTCAGATTTGAATCTTTATTCTTTTCATCTGATTACGAAAATCAAATTACGAAAATCAAAAAAATAAGGAGGGTTTTTCGTATCTATCAGATAGACTGAAGAGTTGTCACTGTTATAGATATTCTATTCTATAATATAGAATTTAAATAATTTAAGGTATCAAAAATCTTTTTCACAAAAACCGAAAAATTATTGTCATTGAAATAGAACGATACATACCATATAAGCGAAATATTTCCTCATTTTATATATTTTAGATGATATATATTTATAGATTTTGTTTAACATGGGATTAAGTAATATTTCACAATAATCGACTCTTATCATAAAGTGAATAAAAGGGTGATAGGGGAAATCACCCCTGCCTCAATTGTTCTGTAGATTTCCAATTTTTACTTAGAACCAAACACGAAATACCTAAATAAAATGAGATTCAAAGAAAATATATCGGCTCCATAACATATTTCTATATGATATGTAACTTGATCATTTGTTAATGAGATTCGAACAGACACAGATATTAAAATAAATACGGATTTACTCCTATCCACTGACTTACTTCTTTCTATAGTCATAATGGAGCATAAAAAAATGGATATGTACTGGGACGGAAGGATTCGAACCTCCGAATGGCGGGACCAAAACCCGTTGCCTTACCACTTGGCCACGCCCCATTTCAATTTCTAATCTACACTAAGAAACAATAATATTGGTATTGGTTGTTTGTCAACTCCAGTCCAAATATCTATATATCTATAGAATAGATTGGTACTAGGATTTTGATACATATAGATATAGAATTCAACTTAATTTATTGATCATTACATAGAATTCAATTAAGATATTGTATGAAAGTATGATTTCTTCTATTCTCCTTTGAGAATTGGAGGATTTTTGATTGGGTGGGTTCAAAGAAAAAGAAGGATTTTTTGTCTACCTTACTTACTTTCTTCCTTGTTCCTTATATCAAAAACTCAATCAAAATGCAATTATCTCCAAGAACAAAATGTCTGTTATGCTTAATATCGTTAGTTTGATCTGTATTAATTCTGCCCTTTATTCGAGTAGTTTTTTCTTCGGCAAATTGCCTGAAGCGTATGCTTTTTTGAATCCAATCGTAGATGTTATGCCAGTCATACCTGTGCTTTTTTTTCTCTTAGCTTTTGTTTGGCAAGCTGCTGTAAGTTTTCGATGAGATCCTTAATAATAATATCTTAGAAAATGCATGATTTCTTCGAGAAAAATTCTAACAATTGAGAAAATCAGATAAGTTTTAGAGTATGAATCCTAGATTAGCACACTGAAATTCTTGGATAGTCGCCATAAATCCGGCTTACCCCCATTTCCTCATTTTTGACCCCCTTTCCAGTGAAAGACCCTAACCCCATTAGGGTCTCCCACAATATCGAATTTGGATATGAAAGAAGTTTTTGATAATGAAAAACAAATGAATTTGTGACAATTCATGAAAAAAAACCTGATTTCGTGGTGTCAAAATAGGATATGTGGTAGAAAAATGGAAGATCTATTCTCTTTTTTTTTCCAAAAAATCATCTTGGAGATTGTGTAATGCTTACTCTGAAACTCTTCGTTTATACCGTAGTAATATTTTTTGTTTCTCTCTTTATCTTTGGATTCCTATCTAATGATCCGGGGCGTAATCCTGGACGTGAAGAATAAAATCCAAAAGGTTTTCCTTGGGAAATTTTCCAATTTTCTTAGGATTTTATCTATTCCACACGCTTAACTAAGATTTTCAAAATTGAAAAATAAAATAAAGCAAGTCATTAACGGAAACGGAAAGAGAGGGATTCGAACCCTCGGTACAAATAACTCGTACAACGGATTAGCAATCCGACGCTTTAGTCCACTCAGCCATCTCTCCCAATTGCAAAAGATAATTACTACATTACATTACACATAATGTAAGGAGTCTTTCTCTCTCTTTTTCTCTATTCTAAACTAAAAGAGGGGCTCGAGCCCGCCACTAATCGAACTAAAGAAAAATAAGGAAGACCTCCTTGTGTTGATTTTGTTCGAAAGGCCCTTGTTATTCTGATGGCCTGGCCTGGTCAGTACCTAGCCGGGCCTTTTTTTTTGTTCTAACGAATTATAGATAAATAATGATTTATCTGATATCTGATTTGAAAACACAAATATTTTTTTTATTATATTATTATATTCAATTGAATATTTTATATTCAAGCAACAACAAAAAGAATAAAAACTGTTTCCATTTTTTTTCTTGTTATATTTTATTTCATTTTCCGAACTAAAAAAGAAACTATAGATTCTGGACAATGCATTTTTCTGTTATGATTGTAGTGTTTTTTTTGATCCGTATCTATCTTCTTTCAGCAAAAAAGAAAACTTTAGTTATTTAATTGAAATTAAATGAAGCCTCTTTTCCGAATCTCATTAAATTTTTATCTACCCACGAAAAAGTTCAACACTCCAAGTTTGATGATTCTTTAATGATCCTATCTTGATCATGCTCAATTATCTTGTTCGACAAAAGCTCCATTTGTATACAATAATCATATTGTAGCGGGTATAGTTTAGTGGTAAAAGTGTGATTCGTTCTATTAGCCCTTTAATAGTTAAAGGGTCTTTCGGTTTTATTCATATTCCGATCAAAAACTTTATTTCTTAAAAGGATTTAATCCTTTACCTCTCAATGATAAAGTCGAGAAAAAAATACACATTCTCGTGATTTGTATCCATGAGTCACTTATAAATTGAAAAGTTGGATTATGAAATTGCGAAACATAATTTTTGAATTGGATCAAGACTTCCAATTGAATAAGTATGAGTAAAGGATCCATGGCTGAAGATAAAAAGTCAATTTCCAATCGTAACTAAATCTTCCATTTTTTTTGGATGTCTAAAGAAAGAAATTGAAGCAAAATAGCTATTCAACGATGTCTTTGGTTTACTAGAGACATCGCCATATTGTTTTAGCTCGGTGGAAACAAAATCCTTTTCCTTAGGATCCTCTCAAATAGAAATAGAGAACGAAGTAACTAGAAAGATTGTTAGAATCACCTTCTTCTAGAAGGATCATCTAGAAAGCAAT